TTGATCAAAGTCCATTTTGCTTGTTCTATCTCAGAGTATCCATTCACTCGATACTCATCTGCTTCTGTTTCCACTTTCCCTAAGTGTATCCTGGCTTTTTCCAGCTGTTCAATGGCCCCCCCGCGGAGTTCTTCTGAATTTCGAATAGTACTCAAGATCCTCTGTTTTCGATTATCTAATAAATCACTTAATGAAAGTAGATTCTCTTGCCATTCATTTCCAAATTTTCATGATCTCTTCCCGAACCAAACAAGAATCTTTCGATTCATTTGGCTCTCACGCTCAGTTATTTATGGGGCATTGCCCCATTTTTTATATTTAATGAGCCTATCCTCTCGTCTCTGCTCGTATTACAAAATCTCAAAATGGATCATTGATCCAAGACCAGACCCTTCGGAGGACTCTTCCGACCAGACAAAAATCTGTAATTCTCGGCAAAGTTGTTTTTTTTTTGAATCCAACAAATGCTTCTTTTCTTACTTTATACATAGGTCGTCGACTCAGCCTTGTAAAAAGGTGGGGTGCCTATGCGGATTTTTCCAGTAAATGGTTCAAATCTATTTTCTCCATATTTTATCCCTATGAGTGCTCTATATCGGATAAATTTCCAACTACTTTTTTGACACTATCTGCATACTTAGTGGTAGAAAGAGTACCGTGTTGGGCCTCGACTTCAAACATTTTTGCCTTAACCATGCATGTTAATAGTCCCGCATTCTTGGTTGATAGAAAATCAAAGTTGAATTACCAATAAGTCACGAAATGCTATGGTTCGTACATATGATTTCTTAATTTATTCAGAAGTAATTCGCGAGATCGGGCGCCTTTATTTTTTCTTTCCTGGGTATAAAGAAAAACAAAAGAAAGTGCAGTTGGTTGGATCCAACCTATTTTTGAAATAAACAACTCGCACACACTCCCTTTCCAAAAAAGATCAATATACCAAATACTACACTTAGATTTATTGGATTTGTTGCAAAAATATCGGTATTTAACCCGAAACTCCCGGCGGCTGGCGAGTAACCCAATAAAACGAAAGAATCGGTTACATTTTTCATAGGATCTCCTCTTATAAATAGGACTATAACAAAATCAAACAGAATTCGTTTTGTATCACTTCATCCCTTTTTGGATTGCTTTTTTTTTGAATTTCCTTATTAATTTGTAACTAGAGTGTATTATGTAATTTGAATAGAATATTTTATTTTAATAGAATATAGAATTGGGAAATTTTGGATTATTATTTCAATTCAATGGGCGTTCCAAATAAGAAAAAAGAAAATGACTTAGGATTCTTAGAATTTGGCCCAGCTTTCGTGTCAATTGTGCAATCCCTCCTTTGTTGCTGCAACGCTTTCTAAAAACCAATCAAAAAGGGTTCAATTAGACTAAGAGCGAGAAAGAAGAAAGCGGCAAGTTCACAGCAAGAAAATCAGAAAAAAACTTTTGAATTGATAGGATTAAACAAAGGGATTCGCAAATAAAAGTGCTAATGCCACGACCAATCCATAAATTGTTAAAGCTTCCATAAAAGCCAGACTAAGCAATAAAGTACCTCGTATTTTACCCTCTGCCTCTGGTTGTCTCGCGATCCCTTCGACGGCTTGACCCGCAGCAGTACCTTGACCAACTCCGGGTCCAATAGAAGCAAGCCCTACAGCCAATCCAGCAGCAATAACAGAAGCAGCAGAAATCAATGGATTCATGATAAGTGCCTCGCACCAAACTCAAGAATGGTTAATGATACAACCCACCAATGAATTCTGACTTATGCTTAGGATCGATTGCTAAGATCTATATGATTGAAGTCACTCAAAACTTCGTATTGAAGGAATACTAGGATTGAACCAGCAGAACGACTTCGAGATCTCGTTTTTAGTTCCTATCCGTGGAGTTTTTCTCAATCTCAATGCATCCGACTCTCGTTCTTGCATTTCTTTGTTTCGAACCATGCTTTCATTCAATTCTCCCCCCTTTCGTTTTCTTCTATATGCTTGATTTCATCTGTGTATTTATTCGTCACAGACGAAACGGAAGGACTTCTATTTATTGGAATCCTCATTGAAATTCCCAGTGGGATAGGAAATCAAATGGATGGATGGTTCATAGAAAATCAGTCAATATCTACCATATACATTTGTTTCATAGTGTAAACCAACTATTCCCACCTTAGATTCATCCGGATTCTAGAATCCTTCTTTGAACCTCCACAAGAGCTGTCTTCTAGCCATTCAAAATATTATCTATATAACTACCCTAAACCCCCTTTTTTTAGAAATCATAATGTTGTAATTCACTGAACAAATAGAAATAGAAGATTCATTGGGAGTATGGCATAAATGGGCCAGAACCTGGGGGAAAAAGATCTTTTCTTTTCCTTTTTGTTTTTTCCAAAGCATATCGGAATCTTTTTTGCTACTACTCTAGATCATATATAACGTATTTCTATCCCCCACTAGCTTATCTCGCAATAGCTTATTTCGAGCCGCCCATACATATTACATAGGGATAAGCGAAACAAAGGCTAAAGCTCTTTTCAAAGCGAGTCAATGATGACCCTCCATGGACTCGCCTATATAAGCCGCAGCTAAAGTTGCAAAAATAAGAGCTTGAATACCACTTGTAAATAATCCAAGGAACATGACAGGTATAGGAACCACTGAAGGTACTAAAGAAACAAGAACAAGAACTACTAATTCATCAGCCAATATATTCCCGAAAAGTCGAAAACTAAGTGATAGGGGTTTTGTGAAATCTTCTAGGATGTTAATTGGTAAGAGGATTGGCGTTGGTTGAATATATTTACCGAAATAACCCAAGCCTTTTTTGGTAAGACCCGCATAGAAATAGGCCACAGATGTGGGTAAAGCTAAAGCAACAGTAGTATTTATATCATTCGTGGGTGCGGCTAACTCTCCCTGGGGTAGCTCTATTATTTTCCGAGGTAAAAGAGCCCCTGACCAGTTAGAAACAAAAATAAATAGGAACATAGTTCCAATAAAAGGAACCCAAGGACCATAGTCTTCTCCAATCTGAGTTTTGCTCAAGTCTCGAATGAATTCAAGGACATATTCGAAGAAATTTTGACCGTCAGTCGGAATGGTTTGTGGATTTCGAACCGCTATAGTGGTTGAACCTACTAAGATAGCAATTACGACCCAAGAAGTAATAAGCACTTGGGCATGGACTTGGAAACCACCTATTTGCCAATAGAAATGCTGGCCTACTTCCACACCGGATAGATCGTATAACCCTTTTAGGGTGTTGATGGAACATGGTAGAACATTCATATTGCCCTCTGACAGAAGTAGAACTAAAAAAGGAATTATTTTGATTCCATTATCTCTTTCTCGACTCGCCTACTTGAAGCGTGTATTTCAGATACCAAGGAATCCTCGAAAATCCCCATTGATTTTTCTTTCGTTTTTTTTTTTTTTTTTAGATTCAGGAATTTTTTTTAGATTCAGGAAAAGGAACCAATTCCATAAACCCATACATTTCCCGAAGTCATTGACTTCTCTTATTATTAATCAACGATTTGTTATAGAGCTAGGATTTGTTATAGCGCTAGAACGGCCCTCACAAATTGCCGAGACTAATTTGTTAAGAATGAATCGAATTGAACCTATAGAGTCATCATTGCTTGGAATCGGAAGATCTGCAAGATCCGGGTCACAATTTGTATCGATTAAACAAATCGTTGGAATTCCTAAAATGACACATTCGCGAAGAGCCTTATAGCCGTCTTGCTGATCAACGACGATTACAATATCAGGCAATTCCGTCATATATTTGATCCCACCCAGATAGGTTTGCAAGTGATATAATTGTCTCTTCAAGATTGCTGCATCTCTTTTCGGAAGACGGTTGAGTCTTCCCGTCTTTTGTGCCGCTCTCAAATTGCGGAATCTGTGAAGTCTCCTTTCTGTAGTGGACCAATTCGTTGACATCCCACCGAGCCATTTTTTATTAACATAATGACACCGAGCCCTTGTTGCAGCCGATGCGACTGAATTAACTGCTATTTTTTTGGTACCAACTATTAAGAATTGTTTTCCCGTACTCGCTGCATCAAAAACTAAATTACAAGCTTCTGATAAAAAACGAGCAGTTCGAGTAAGATTTGTAATATGCATCCCTCTACGCTCTGCAGAGATGTAAGGTGCCATGCTAGGATTCCATTTCTTAGTCTTATGCCCAAAATGAACTCCTGCTTCCATCATCTCTTCCAAATTGATGTTCCAATATCTTCTTGTCATTTATTTCCTCTTTTTTTTTTTTTAGAGACAAGGTGCCCTAAATAAAGAATTGTTCCGACGGAACCTTCTACCGGAGATTGACCGTTGATACACGGGCCAAGCCATTAATTCCTTTCTATTCGTTATTATCTTTTTTACCAAATCGAATAACCGGACTAGATAGTGAACGTAAAGTTAAAAGGATGAATTTGCTCTTAGAAATCATGAAACCCCGCAAATTAGGATGGATCATGGACTTTCTTTGGGATGCAAGACTCAAATAATTCTCTGTGTTGGAATAAAATATCTCTTATTTCCCCCCCGAATAGATTTTTCTTTTTCATTTCCAAAGGAATGTTGCTGCGTTGCCTTGAACGGTACACAAATCCTTTGAATCCGGTACCAACAGGTATCATACCTCCCAGAACAACGTTCTCTTTCAGGCCTTTCAACCAATCGATACGACCTCGTAGAGCGGCTTTTGCTAAAACCCGAGCAGTCTCTTGAAAACTTGCCTCGGATATGAAACTTTGAGTATTCAGAGACGCCCTCGTTATTCCCAATAGGACAACTCGATAACAGATCGCTTCGTCCAAAGCGCGCGCTGTTCGTTCCGCCCGCAACAATCCTATGAGTTCTCCCGGTGAAAAAACATTAGACATTCCATCTTCTGAAACCAACACTTTTGATGTTATTTGACGCACAATAATTTCTATATGCCTATTATGGATTTGCACCCCCTGGGATCGATAAACCTTTTGAATCTTATTAACCAAAGAGATACGGCTTTGTGCTATGGTTAACTCAGCGCCAATCAAGAATCCCCAAGGAATTCCAAGAATTCTTGTTAGACATTCGTTCCAACCTTCCACCCTCTCTTCTAGGTTCATTGAGATTGAATCAATCGAACGCACTTCTAACACTTGTTCTACTTTTGGAAGACCTTGCGTTATATCACTCGATCTCGATTTTTCATAGATAAATGTAACTACGGTATCTCCTTCGTAAAGGATTGCCCCATAATGGCCATGAACGGTGGCTCCTGGAGTAGCCAAATAGGGCTTAGCGGATCTTATTACTAAAGAGTCAACATGAACAATTATAACCTGCCCAGATTTGAGGCGCGGTCCATATTTGGATATACATACATTTTCACAAATCAACTGACCAAGGCGAATGATTCTGGATGTCTCTTCACAATAGTCGGGCTGGAGCGAATCCCAATTCAAATTGAATGGATTCAAAATCATGTTACTGCATGGATTGGGATTCGAAAGTTTCCCACTTTCATCCATTAAATAATAGTTAAGTACTTGGAAAGTCTGGTTCAAATTCTCAAGGAGCAAATATTTATTTACTACGATCTGATTCTGAGTTATTAATTGGTAAGATGGAGAAAAATGCGCAATTTTAGGCACAATCCCTAAAGGACCCGACGAATTCCTAATTGGAATTCGGAGATCCCTTTTCCTTTGACTTTTCATTGATTCTTTTCTCACATTGTTGTTCGATTTCAAACCGTTGAATGGCCCCATTCGAAAACAATTCGATGATGACAAAATGATCAAAGACTGGCATTCCTTATTTCGACTCAACAACGTACAACTAGTTCCTTGATGTTGGGTAAGTGATTGTTGAATCCTTCCCTTGGAAGAAAAAGGTTTGAGATTCATACAAGCTACTCCATTATCGAGGATCAATCCCGTCCCTGCCGGATCATTCCTTTTTCTGTTATACGAAGACTTCACTAAGTCCATTCGTAGGAAATTTCGAATCAGATCATTGACTCTTACTTCAACAAAGGAAGCATGAACCTCCTCTCTAGACGAACCCTTTTTGTCTTGGGCCCAATTCAAAACTAAACAAGTTCGAACTGATTGAATACTTGTGTGAGAAATTCCTCGAATTGTTTTGTCATTTTCATAAAGGAGATACTTGACAACTCTAAGTTGCAAACTCTCCCTTTCCTGCAAGAGATCGTGGGGGAAAAGCGTTGCTAAATAAATCTCGTCTTCTCTTTCATCTGGGCCTACGGGTCGAACCAATACAAAAGACTTTTTCTTGATAGGTGTGATCTGTTGGACATAGATCCCTTTTTTCCATTTTTTTTTAGCCTTTTTTTTTCCCGTGACTGGTAGTATTAAGATGCCACTATGCCCAGATATCTTATCTGTCTCTCCAGGAAAATGGATCTCTCCAGAAAAGATTTTCAGTTCAATCTCCCCCTTTTTTTTCTCTACTCGAACCAATCCGCCTACCTGGCTTCTTAGATTGAAAGTAATTCGGGTATCGACTCCAACAATACTATTGTTCCGCACCATTATGGAAGAGGATTCGGGTAATCTATGTACTTCCTTGGGAATGAAAACTTCTTTCTTTTGGTATTTTTGCCTAAATTTTTTGGCTCTTGGAGACTCAATCAAATCCTCTTTTTTGACGATGGAATGCGTCTCTCTAGTCCCAGTCCCATTTTGAGTACTTCCCAAACTGTTTCTTCTGTATTGGGGATCATCAAAATAAGCAAGAATACTCTTTCTACGGAAAATGCCATTTATGGGTATTTCCATCGAGATACCTGAACGAGGTATTAGTTCTCTCTCTCGTTCTTGATTAGATTGGAATGGGATGATGCATCTATTTCTTCGCCTCTTTGCCAATAAATCAGAATTTTCGTGGAGAATGGCAGGATAGATGAAATTAGAATGACCATTGCATAGGGTTTGATCAGGTCCTGAATAATCAAGAACCCTTCGTACACTTTTACCGGAAGGCCCCGCACTAAACAAATTATATCTCACTTGATCATTAGTCAATGAGAAGCTAGACGTATATCTTCGTTCAGCAGAAAGAGAACGGACATTCATTTGATCTTGATTCTTGTGGAGTGACAAAGGGACTTTACCGGATCTGCGCAGACCCCCTGATAATATCCATAAATGACTTGTTTTTGGTAAGAGATGAACATTCCCATATGTGGATTCAGGTGCATGATAGACATCCTTACTCCAGTGCATTTCTCCCTCTAAGTCAGAATAAATATGTTTTCGAACCTTCTCTTTCAAATTCAAGGTGGATGTTCCCGCGCGCATTTCCGCAATCACTTGTTCGGATTCTACATATTGATCATTTTGAACTAAAAGAAAACTTTTTGGTGGAATATTCACATTATGTGTAATATCCTGACTCTCAATAGTGACAGCCAGGTCTAGATAACATAGAAAAGCAGGATGTCCATGACGTGTACGTGTGGGATGAACGAAATCCTCGTTGAATTTTATTTTTCCATTAGAGGGGGCTCGTATATGTTCGGCAGTACCACCTGTGAACACTCCACCGGTATGAAAAGTTCTTAATGTTAGTTGAGTCCCTGGTTCCCCAATAGATTGACCCGCAATAATACCTACGGCTTCTCCCAATTCGACCAGGTCGCCATGAGTGGGACTTCGACCATAGCATAATCGGCAGATCCAAGATGTACTCCTGCAAGTGAAGGGGGTTCGAATCGATATTGGTTGTGCTCGAAAGGTTATGAGTCGTTTGACAAGTCCCATCCCAATATCTTGATTTCGAATGGCGACGCATCGCGAACCCATATAGATATTGTCCGCTAATACACGACCCATTAATGTTTGGATCAAAAGTCTTTCTGTCATCATCCCCTCTCGAGGATTCACAGAAATACCCCGGATGGTGCCACAATCTGTTCTACGTACAATAATGTGTTGAACTACTTCAACAAGTCTGCGCGTGAGGTATCCAGCATCTGAGGTTCGTATAGCAGTATCCACAACTCCCTTGCGGGCTCCGTAGCAGGAAATTATATATTCCGTTAAAGAGAGTCCTTCGCGTAAATTGCTTTGAATAGGTAAATCAATCATTTGTCCTTGGGGATCTGACATTAATCCTCGCATACCTACTAATTGGTGTACCTGAGATGCATTTCCCCTAGCTCCCGAAAAGGACATTATATGGACCGGATTCAAAGGATCAGTCATCCGAAAATTCGGATTCATTTCTTGTCGCAAATACTCACTTGTAGCATACCATATCTCAATGGATTGACGTAATTTTTCTACCGCGTGTACATTCCCATACTGATGGTGTTTTTCCAAAATCAAACTTTGTTGTTCAGCGTCTTGGACTAGCCATCCTTTCGAAGGTATTGTTAAAAGATCATCAATTCCTAATGAAATGGATGTAGCAGTGGCTTGCTGGAAACCCAAAGTCTTTACTTGATCCAGGATGTGTGATGTGTATGCCATTCCAAAGTGATCTATGAATCTGCTAATAAGTCGTTTTATCGCAGTTCCATCTATCGCTTTATTGTGAAAAACCAGATCGGCTCTTTCTACCATAAGTACCTCCATATGCCACTAATGTAGGATTCGACCAACAATACAATAGGTTTGAGTCAGTGATTTGAAGACTTCCTTTCCTCAATCTTGAGTTGCGTAGAAATTCAGGAATTAGAATCCTAGTTGACTCGGAGAGACCCGAATTCCCACGGGTATCATAGAATTCCTTAGCTTAGGTCCCCTATGAGCAGGCCCGGCAAAATCCTTGTATGGCTTCTTCGATTTCTCGATAAAAAGAAATATGGCCAACAGTGGTCCGAATGTAAATACAAGGGATTTCTTTTTTTACACTTCTTACTATTAGATAGTGACCAAAAATCTCATGATAGGTACCCAAAGATTCATATTGCACTTCGATGGGAACTTCTTTTGATGCAATAATACGTTGATCGAGTCGCCACCGGAGCCACAAAGGACTCTCTAATTTGATTCGTTTCTGCCGATAAGCCCCAAGTGCATCATAGGAACCAAAAAAATAGGGCTCTTTTTCTTTTGTATACTTATAGTTATTCTCGTCTATTTTCTCGTTTTGATAGTTTATGCGATTCCATGGATTATACCTATTTGCACAAATACCTCGACGATTCCCGATCGTTAATACATAGAGTCCCATAAGCATATCTTGAGTTGGTATGGAAATGGGATCTCCGATAGCTGGAGACAAGAGATTCATATGAGAAAACATAAGTAAACGTGCCTCTGCTTGAGCCTCCAATGATAAAGGGACATGAACAGCCATTTGATCCCCATCAAAGTCTGCATTGAATCCCTTACGAACTAATGGATGTAAACAAATAGCACGCCCTTCCACTAAAATAGGTTGGAATGCCTGGATGCCTAATCTATGCAAAGTGGGTGCTCTATTCAGCAATACAGGGTGCCCCTGCATAACTTCTTGAAGTATTTCCCATACAATTGGTTCTTTTTCCCGAATTTGACTTTTCGCAACTCCTAGGTTGGAAGCAACGTGGTGTCTGAGTAGACCACGAATTACAAATGTCTGGAAAAGCTCTATTGCTATTTCGCGAGGCAATCCACATCTATGTAATGAAAGCGAAGGGCCCACGACAATGACGGAACGGCCCGAATAATCGACCCGTTTCCCAAGCAACGTCTCGCGAAATCTTCCCTCTTTACCTTCAATTATATCCGAAAACGACTTGTAAACTTTATTATGACCGTCCTTCATTGGCTGTCCGCGGAGCCCATTATCAAGAAGTGTATCCACAGCTTCCTGCACTAATTTCTCCTGACACATTATTGAGTCCCCTGGCGTAGATCTTTTTAATAGATTGGTAAGAGTAATGTTCCGATAGATAACTCTTCTATAGAGTTCATTAATATCCGAACTCATGAGTTTCCCCCCATCTATCTGAATGATCGGTCTCAATTCGGGAGGGAGCACTGGTAATAGGCACAAAACCATCCGTTCTGGTTCTACATTTGTTTGAAGAAAATGCTTAGCTAATTGCATGCGTCTAACCAAAAAATCCTTTCTTCTTCTCATTTTTCGATCTTCCCATTCATTACCGGTGGTTCCTTTTTCCCCTAGATCTTTCCATTCTACCAATGAATAATCTATAATAAGTCGCAAATCCAGATCGGCTAATTGTTCTCTGATAACACTAGCTCCAGTAGAGATTTCTCTATTTCGAAAGGTATTGAAGCCTTGAGTAGTAAAAAAAAGTGGGATGCTGTATTTCCGAGATTGAATTTCATTTTCGAATGAGCCTCGTAATCGTAAGAAAGTAGGTTTTTTAGCTACGACCCTAGCAAAAGAAAAATTGGGATAGGTTCCTATAGGATTTCCCCCCTTCAAAATCGGACGTGAAGGTTTCCTCTCATCCGGCTCAAGTAGTTACACCAAATAAAGAAGGGTGTTCTTGTTCTCAAATTATGTTCTCGAAAACCCCCAACCAAACAAGGGTCTACCCCTTACTCAAGTTCCCAGTCAGGACCAACCAACATTTCATTGATTCATTCTTCCTTTTATTTAGATCTTTGATTTCCATTTTTTGAATTCCTTATTCAACTAGGGCCTAAATGAAATGTGAAATTCTTGAGTAGTCTACTTCCCTTCCAATGATGAATCCCCCTCAAATCAAAGAAAAAGAATTCCTTGGAACTCATAAGGGATTTACTTGTCTATGTATCGTTCGATTCGATCTTTTAGGTCCCTACTTCACCTCGACGGTTATGACATGATGTCCTTAAGGCCTATATGCGATGAATAGATCCCTGTAACCATGTCATCGTTGCTTACTTGAACAGATTCTAACAGAAATGGAATGGTAAATTCCACGAAAGAAGTCTTTTTCACGAGGTACAACCAGCAATTCCTAGGTATCGGTTACGGAATCGACCATAGATCAATTCCCTTTTATTTGGGAGTATTAAATACACCCATAATAACTCTGAGCTTCATGGTACTCCTCCCAAGAGACATGTCAGAATCAGGGCATCCCAATCGGATTGAATGGGATGACAGTTTTTCATTCCCAATCTGTAAAATCAGAATTTTGATCAAATCACACATCGCAGTATACTAGGCCTTCTAATTTTTTAAGAGGTTTATCTAAAAGATTCGCGATATAACTAGGAAGACGTTTCAAATACCATACATGAGTTACCGGGCATGCCAGCTTGATGTAGCCCATTTGAGATCTTCGTATCCGAGAATCCACAAATTGGACTCCGCATTGGTCACAAAATTTTGGGTCTTCTTTTTCATCGCCGATGACTCGATAATTTCCACAAGCACAAATTCCACTCTTTATAGGCCCAAAAATTCTTTCACAAAACAAGCCATCTTTTTCCGGTTTAGTGGTTTTGTAATGAAAAGTAGAGGGTTTTGTTACCTCTCCAACTATCTCTCCATTAGGTAGGGTTTTCTTGGCCCAAGCACTTATTTGTTCCGGGGAAACTGATCCAATTCGAAGTTGTTGATGTTTATATCGGTCGATCATAGAATAAAATTTCTAATTCATTTTCATTTCGATCAAGCTTCCTTCCTATTAATCTGGAAATTCTTCTCAGATACAAGGAAATGATTCAATTCCAGAGCCAAAGATCGTAGTTCTCGAACGAGCAATCGAAAGGATTCTGGAGCATCCTCAGGTTTCGGTAATGCTCCTCCAATGATTGTAGTCCCAAGGACTTCCTGCCGAGCTCTAATATGATCAGATTTATAAGTAAGCATCTCTTGTAAAATATGAGCAACGCCAAATCCCTCTAGGGCCCAAACTTCCATTTCGCCTACCCGCTGTCCGCCTTGCTTGGCCCTTCCCCTAAGCGGTTGTTGTGTAACAAGCGCATAATGCCCACTGGAACGCCCATGGATTTTATCATCAACTTGATGAATTAATTTCAGGATATAGGGCTTTCCTATGATAACAGGTTGCTCAAAAGGATCTCCCGTTCTTCCATCAAATAGTCTGCTTTTTCCCGGATACTCGGGTTCAAATACCCATGGATTCGCTGTCTGCTTACTGGCTTCGTATAATTCCGAAAACACTAGTTTTCTCGAAGCCCCTTGCTCATATCTCTCATCAAAGGGCGCTATTCGATAATGCCTGTCTAGCAGATCTCCTGCTAACCCGAGCGAGCATTCAAATATCTGTCCTACATTCATTCGTGACGGGACTCCTAATGGGTTGAAGACCATATCAACCGGTGTTCCATCTTGCAAATAAGGCATATCTTGTCTAGGCAAAATTTTGGAAATGATACCCTTATTCCCATGTCTTCCAGCGACTTTATCCCCTACTTTGATTTCACGTTTTTGTGAAATATATACACGAATCATTTCTGGACGATAACTGGAATCCCCCTTTTTCTGGATCCATCTCACATCAATAACTCGACCTCTGCCACCTATAGGTAGTTTTAGACAAGTTTCCTTTGCAGTGGATACCTGAATGCCAAGTATGGCTCGTAATAATCTATCTTCCGGGGCACACGAAGATTCTTGCATCATCTGAGGCGTTAATTTACCTATTAAAATATCGCCCGTTTCTACCCACGATCCGAGCATCACAATTCCATTTCTGTCTAAATGGCGGAGTAAATGCGCTTCTAAATGTGGTATTTCATTAGTGATTCTTTCAGGACCTTGGCTTGTCACATGAGTCTGAATTTCATATTTCCGTATGTGAAAAGAAGTGTAAATCTCTCCATATACCAGACGTTCACTAATGAGTACCGCGTCTTCAAAATTGTAGCCTTCCCATGGCATATAGGCTACTAATATGTTTTTTCCCAAAGCGAGTTCGCCACCAACTGTAGCAACACCATCCGCTAAAATTTGCCCCTTTTTAATGCAGTTCCCCCGCTGAACCTGGGATTTTTGATGCATACAAGTATTTTTATTAGAACGTTGATACATAAGCAATGGAATGTTTCGAGTGTCCCCATGACTTGAGAAAATGATCTTATCGCTATCGGTAGAAAGGATCTTTCCCTCGTGTTCGGCTATCGCAGAAACCCCCGAATCGAGAGCCACTTGGCGTTCCAACCCAGTTCCAACAATGCACTTCTCGGACCGAGAAAGCGGAACTGCTTGACGTTGCATATTTGAACTCATTAAAGCCCGATTCGCATCATTGTGCTCGATAAAAGGAATGAGGGAAGCTCCAATCGAAAAATATTGGAAGGGAAAAATGCTTCGAAGATGAATCTGTTCCCATGCGATAGTCAGGTATTCTTGACGGTATCGAGCTGGAACAACTTGTTCTTCCTGAATGCCCGGATTCAACGCCAAAGAAGTTCCTGTGGATACCATAGAGTATTCATCTCTACTTGATGATAAATAAACTACCCGCGCCTCTTTGGGTCTTTCAGAAATTTCAAAAAATGGGCTTTCTAGAGACCCCCCGTGGCCAATCCTAGCATGAATCGCTAAGGATCCAATAAGTCCAACATTGATTCCTTCAGACGTGTCAATTGGGCAAATCCGTCCATAGTAACTAGGGTGGATATCTCGTATACGAAAACTTGCCGTTCGCCCTGTCAATCCTCCAGGACCCAAATAACTCAATTTTCGCCCATGAACGATTTGTGTCAATGGATTAGTTTGATCCAAAACATGAGATAAGGGATGGAGGCCGAAAAACGATTCATAAGTGGTTGTTAATGAAGTTGAAGTTACCAAATTACGAGGAGTCGGTCTAAATTTATGCCTAATTGCTCCACAGAGAGTTCCTCGAACCGCATGTTCTAAACGAACCAGAGCCAATCCGAATTGATCTTGTAAGAGATCCGCTACAGAACGAATACGTTTATTTTTTAAGTGATTCATATCATCAAGTGTACCCATTCCAAATTTCATTCCGATCAAATGATCCGCAGCTGCCAATACATCTCGCGGTAACAAAAATGTATTATTCTGAGGTATATCAAGATTCAGTCTCTGATTCATATTTCGTCGACCAATCTTTCCTAACTCACATCTTTGTTGAAAAAATTTCTTTTGTAATTCCTTACATAAGGACTCGGACTCAGAAACTACCGGATCACCACCTACACAAGCAAATTGTTGATAAAATTCCAAAATGGCATTTTCTTTTGACCCGATCGTTTTTTTCTCCTTATCATTCAGGAAAGACAAGAAAATTTCAGGGTAGCAAACATTATCTATAATTTCTTTTAGATTCAAACCCATAGCTGATGATGGAACTAGAATGGATATTTTTTGTTTCCTACTCACACGAGCCCATATCCTTGCTTTTCTATCAATCTCTAATTCTGATCTTCCTCCCCAATCCGATATTATGGTGCCGGTATAGATAGAAATTCCCTTAGGGTCCAACTCTGAACGGTAATAAATACCGGGGCTTTGCAATATTTGATTGATCACAATTCTGTATATTCCATTGACTATAAAGGTGCCCAGGGAATTCATAATAGGAATGTTTCCAATCAATATGGTTTGCTCTTGACTATTCCTACCGGTTTTCCAAATTAATCCCGCAGGGACATATAATTCAGAAGAATATGTGAGTGATTCATACACAGCGTCTCTTTCTTTTATCAAAGGTTCTACCAATTGATATGTTTCTACAAAGAATTGAAATTCAGTTTCTTGATCGGGATCTTCTATTTTTGGGAACTTAGAAAGTTCTTCCATCAAGCCCTGATCAATGAACCTACAAAATCCCTCAAATTGTATCTGACTAAACCCAGGTATTGTAGACATTCCCTCATTTTCATCTTGTAGCATCTTTAGTTTCCCCTTTTTCAAAAAAATCCCATATTAGCTCATTCTTCCTCGAACCCTCCGGGTTGAGTTAGCAATGATGGAATGTATATTTTATTTACGAAATCGCATGAAATTTGATCCAACTCCATATCATATATGGAATCTAGAAACTAGTAATGTAGAAAATAGAGGTCAAACGAGAAAATTTTATACTCAAATTCGAATTTTCAACAGATACTAATTTCGAAAATAGTCCTAGAAACAGAATTCTGTCGATGAGACTTGTGAAGTCTTGTTATAGAATATCAAAAGACATCCAATTTAGGATATTATGACCCGAATTACGACCCTTTGTTGGTACCAGAAAAAGAAATAATTCAGGATCGGTTCTCTATGAATGAGAGAAAGACAGAATAATCAGGAACAGAATATAGTTTTTTAGCACTTCACTTTTTCACCGATTCCATTGTTCAAATGTTCAAAAAAGGATTCGCAGAGAAGAAAGATAGTTTTACCCATTTGTTATTTGTTTGTTAGTAGAATTCATGGACTCCGGTTGAAATAGGGAAGGGGGGTTGCACCTAAGAAACACACGCAGCTATCGCTATTTAACTATCCGCTACTATCCCAGTTATACTTGGGGCAACACAGGCCAGACCGTGCTATCTGATAATTTCTATTCTACGATTCCATGAATCAGAAGAATTCCCCGAATTCCCTTTAGAGGCATATATAGCTACGATACCTGATTAGGATATCTGTGTCACAATTTCTGTTCTGGGGTTTACAGAGATACAGAATTCTTGTTATAATGGAAAGTGAATTGAAAGCGATTGATTCTTGATAAAGAATGGATACGGATTAGTTGTGTATCAACTTACATTAGATTAAACGCAATTTGAGATCCAAAAACCTTTCCTAAATTCAAGTCAATAGTTAATGGTTCCAACCTCGCCCTACCTTTTTTCTGTAATGTAAAATCCACATTTTCTCTTTCAGTATAAAAAAAAGGGGGGTTAGTTCTTGATGTTTTGAGATTTGAGATACGCTAGAATCAATCGAAGGGAGCCAACTGGATACAAAGAAAGGAGGAAGGATTCCTTTTTTCTTTTTTAGTAAAGGGATAAGGAAAGCGGGATTCAAGATGAAAATCCCATAAACATAAAAAAAGGAGATTTAAAGACGAGCCCAAAAAGAGGGGAAAATCTAGCTATGTTCTATCATTTTGGCGACATGGCCGAGGGGTAAGGCGGGGGACTGCAAATCCTTTTTCCCCAGTTCAAATCTGGGTGTCGCCTGATCAACAACAACCAAAAAACGAAATCCTTTTTTTCTGCTGATATGAGAAAACTCAACACATTTTTGCCCCAGCAGAAGCGGAATAAGATAAAACGAAGACGGCCGGCACTCGCTTTATTCCAAAAATCTGTAGACTCTATTCTATCTCAACCCTTGCGTCTAGGCTAAGGATTCTAGTATAGGAAGGTTCAGCTATCAAGACTTAAGGATTCCCTTACACTATGTCTACTGACTAAGTTTTAGGTTAGATTGGATAGTCGGGTGTGGAATCCTATTATTAGTTCTGGAAAGGGTGGAAGATACTTTGGATACAGACTTACGAGAGTCTCTGAATGCTCAGACATACAATCCAAGATTGGATAGAGAATTGCCTTTGATAGACTCAGATAGACTCAGATAGACTCAGAAAAAAAAACAACGTATTTCTTTTCAGTAACCCCCAATCAAGAATGTAATAGAATAGACCCGACTGTCTCACAGAGACAGTTGGGAGACTTTAAGTATGAGATCAAAGGGGTAGGTAGAGATATGTAATAGGTAGTGCTCCATCTTGATTGTCCATGTTTCTGGGGTCAATAAAAGAAATAGTGGATCTTACTATTCCTACATATTCCGTTAATAACATTCACTTGACAATACTTGAGAATACCAAGGGAGTAACTTGGTCTCTGACTTATGTTTAACGCTTATCGATTCTACCAGAAATTTGATAGCTGCTTCTTGTGGGTGGAGTTATTGCATTGATTTCCTAATAGCGTTTGGCGCAGAGTCCCTTTTTGACTCTGCGCCATGGATTCTACTATTATTAGAGTAGTGATCAATAATGGAAAAATTCCTTGATAGTCATAGAGATGGGGGACATCATTCACATGGATATAGTAAGTCTTGCTTGGGCTGCTTTAATGGTAGTATTTACATTTTCTCTTTCACTTGTAGTTTGGGGAAGAAGTGGACTCTAGAGGTACGACTCATTGAGTGGAGTTGAGTAATGAAACTTTATCAATTATTTCATATATAATTCTGCAAACCGTTTCTAAATAAAAACACTTCCATTTCCAAATTCTACTGGAATCGAGTAATGGAATCTAGGAATAATAATAATAAAATAACCTATTAATAAATAATATATATATATTTCAAGAATTCCCATGTTCTTATTCTAGATCTTTAGAAAGTACAACTTTCTAGACTAATTGATAGTGTGGTAGAAAGGCTCATAGAGCTCTTTCTACCACACTATACTATCGGATCTTCTATTCTTCTATACTGCTCACTTTAGCCCCCTTTTTTCATTTAATACTAATACGTGGGATTTGAATCCCTTTCATTTCTTCAATCATAGATAAGAACTCAAAAGTCACGCTTCATTGAAATTAATCATTTTGACTGACTGTTTTTACATATATGATAAG